CCAGTCAACATAGTCACACCACACAAATTCGGATTGAAAAAAAATATATATATGGTATTCTTCGCAACCTACACGCTAATATGCTAGTATATTATTAGCGATGGAATACACAGTATAAACAAGTGAAAGGCTTTTCATTATTTATTATTATTTTTGCCCATACATAATTGCATCGATCAACAAGAAATTGAGTATTTTTATCAACTTAATGTTTCGAAATACATGGCTCTAGAAATTCATTTCGGACAATTGAACCTTTTCAAACTGTTTCTTTTTAAGAACCAAAAAGATTTGTGCCAGAATAACAGATGCCAAGAATAAAAAAAGACCTTGGACACGTGATGGGTCTTGAAGTACTATTTCTGCATCTCCCTGACCAAATCCACCCACATTGGGATTACTCGTTAATGGTTGATCAAGCTTGATGGATTCACCCTCTGAAACAAGAAGTTCTGGTCCCGGAGGTATAATATCAACGACTGAGTGTCCATCCGATGCATCCGCTATGGTTATTTCATACCCCCCTTTTTCTTTACGTACTATTTTGCTTACCGTACCTGATGCTGTAGCATTATAGACTGTATTGTTACTCTTGCTCCCGTCGGGATAAATCTGACCCCTTCCCCTATTCCCGCCCACGTATATAGGATATTTTAAGAAGTAAACCTCTTTCTTAGTAACGGGGTCCGGAGACAAAATAGGAAAGGTGATTTCACTATATTTCTGACCAGGAACAGGACCTATCACAAGAATATTTTTTTTAGTAGGGCGATAACTCTGAAAAGAAAGATTGCCCATCTTTTCTTTCATTTCCGGAGAAATACGATCGGGGGGGGCTAATTCGAATCCCTCAGGTAAAATAAGAACTGCCCCTACATTCAAAGACCCCCTTTTACCATTAGAAAGAACTTGTTTCAGTTGGATGTCATAAGGAATTCTAACAACTGCTTCAAATACAGTATCGGGAAGTACCGCTTGTGGAACCTCAATATCCACGGGCTTATTAGCTAAATGACAATTGGCGCATACAATACGCCCAGTTGCTTCTCGTGGATTTTCATAACTCTGTTGTGCAAAAATGGGATATGCGTGTGAAATAGATGTCCGAGTTATTACATATATAAATATAATGATCGATACGGAAATGGATCGAGTCATCTGCTCCTTTATCCAAGAAAAGATATTTCTATTTTGCATGGTCCAATCATTGATCCCGAAAATTTCTACAATAAATTGGGTAGGTTGCTAGTAGAGTTTCCTATCCACGATTCTGCTATTTTACTGGAATCCAGGAGGAATTCCTGGATTGGTATAAATATAAAGAATGAGTAAGATTTTTAATGATTTGTTTATGTACGAAGTAAAAAACATTATGAGTAGATTCATATCAGTGGATCATTCTTTAGTCATTCATTGAATGATAAATCACTACAAGTGACGGAGATACACGATTTAAATAACGGAAGATCCAATATTTTAAAATTGTATCTAGAATGACTGGAAAGGTGGAAACAAGGCCAGATATAATTTGATTATTATGAGAAAATCCAAAATCCTTGTAGACAGAACCAATCATTAGTTCCCAACCGTGAGGCGAGTGGAATCCAATACATAAATCAGTTAATAAAAGAATAGAAAAAGCTTTTATTGTGTCGCTTAAGTTATAGAGAAATTCCCGAACCCAAGAATTAATAATAACAAGTTCTTTATTACCCAGAATAGAATAACCACTTAGAATAGCGAAACTTATTATATTTGTCGAAAAGTGTAAAATGGTATGGATATGACCTTCATTGTACATCTTGACCAATTGTATCGTTTCTTTGTGTATTCCTATACGAAGCTTTTGTATATGTGTATCCGGGTACTCCTTTATCATTTCGTCCAAAATGAAGAGTTCTTCTAATTCTATGAATTTTTCTAGAACGTTCTTTTCGTGAATATCATTCAAAAAAACTTCAGATTGCCCAGCATTCCACCAATTAGTAACCAAAGATTCCATACTTTTATTAAATGAGAGAGAAATCCACCAGGGCAAAAAGATTATAGATGTAAGATATAGAAGGGGTTTTAGCGCTTTCTTTTTTAGCATTTTAAATCTGTGAATTGTTAATGAAACCACCGGATTCCTTGACTCTATCCAATCTTTATGATTATCAAAAAGGAAAAGAAAGGATAAAAAGAAAGAAACATCAATTGACAAAACAAATAAAGAATTCAATTAAATTACACGATATGATACATCTATAGCTAACATATCAATTCAAAATGGACCAAAAAAGATGAATTCTAGAGTCTGCACTGTTCGGATATATGTGATGAATCCATACTTAGTATACTTGTTACTAGTATGAAAAATGGGGTTGATTTTCATATGCATAAAAAACTTGTTTTGGTGGACAAAAACCACTTTTTTATGTTTTCTGGTTGTTCCATACGCGTCTGCTTTTCCTCGAATGAGCACTCTGAAAAAACGTAAGTTAAATTGTTATATAACAACAAATATAATTCATGAGGTCTTTACTCAATGCTGCGAAAGCATTCATTCTTCAATTTATTTCAAAATACTTCAATTGGTACGCGCAAAAAGTAGGCCAATTCCGCAGCCTTTTGTTCAATTTCTCGTGGAGTCAAATTCTCATCAGTACGAGTCAAGGGAACGGAACCCTGGCCTCTGATTTCCATATAAAGTACACGCCGAGGATAAATACCTTCTTTAACCTCTATTCTAATCGACTGAATATCTCTCATAAGGAATCGAAGGAAGATGCGACGATTTCTTCCAGGGAATCCCCAACGAAAAATACACACTATTCCTTTTTTTCTATCGAATCTATCATAACCACTGCCTACATTCCACGAAATTGTGCACCACAAATAGGAGCTGATGAACAGACCTGCGATCCCATAGAAAGACATCACGATCCCTTGTGGAAAAAAAAGGATTTGCTGAGAAGGAAATAAGGATATCAGATTCCTACCAAGGTAACTAGAAGTTCCAACCAATAAGAATCCTAGTGAACCTAAAAAAAGGATACAGGCCCAACAGAAATTACTTGTTTTTCGAGACCCCGGTATAAGTTCTATCCATATACGTTCTGATCGCCAGTTCATACTAGATCCAGTTGTTTCAGTTTATTGGAATTGAGAGAATAACCCAAATGAATTTGACTTTATTTTTTTGTTCCCGAAGTAACTCTCATCAACTAGCACTATTATTATGATGTGAACCCTTAGGAGTAATTCATCGAATCAGTTAGATATAAAAAAATATCCCCTTCATATGATCCTACTATGGATATCTACATACATATAGATGATACTTTGACTTTCCATTTCATACATCTGCTGACCCCATTTTCAAATAGATATAATGCATTTATCCATATATCATGTTTACACGTGCATAACAGCTCTTTCATTTGTGTTCGGAAGAAGACACACGTTGTACCCTATTCCACTAAACAAATAGATAATCGGTATTATGATCCAAGTCCGAGTCTTAAAAAAAAATGAGATTAGATCCCATCGAATCTAGACAATCTTGTTTTTTTGAACATGAAGAGATAGAGAAGCCATTGCAATTGCCGGAAATACTAGACCCACTAAAGGCACAAAAAAAGAGGGTAAGTTGAAAGTTGTCATAGAATGGATACCTCGATTTAATATTTGTACCTGTTATAAAGATATCTTATGATAAGTATATCTATTATCAGTATATAATAATAGGTATAGGTACAAGAAATGTAGAACTAAATAAGTGTACCTATTCACCTTTATATATATGTTTATTATTTACTTTAGATTTATTTATATTTATTTATTATTATTGTATTGTTTTCTTATACTATACTTATCTTCTAATAAAGATTTTTTTCTTATACTATACTTATCTTCTAATAAAGAAAAGACAAAAAAAGTTTCTTACTAATTATCAAATCTAACAAATCCGATCCAACAGGGATTCCTAGCAAAAAATGGAAATTATCAGGGAATATAGAAAAATAAATGCAAGATTCCTAATTTTCTAAATATATTGAATTATTCAATATATTTAGAATATGTAACGTAATTAAGGGAACGTTCATTTTTTATTTTAATAATTTGATAATTAATTCCTTTATCCTGTTTGTTGGTAGAGTCTTCCTGATTACTAATCATGAATATAGGTAGAAATAAAATGGATCGGGAGGAAATAAGAAAAAGTGATTATCAACAACCTTTTTTCCTTTATTAGATCTTATGACCTTAAGTAAAACTCCATGCTTATTATTTTTGTAAATTTCTATAAACTAAATACTTGTGCACCTCAAAAAATATAAATAACTGAATTAAATGATCTACTTGATTGGATTTTTATTCAAGGGAAAGAAACCGTGAAGCTGAAATAACTCACTTAGAACACCTTTTAAAGGATTACGTGGTACGATTGGGTCGAATAAGCCCTTATGGAATAAATACTCAGCTTCTTGTGAACCGTCAGGGACTGTCTTATTCAATGTTTGTTCAATTACTCTTTTACCCGCAAATGCAATGTAGGCATTAGGTTCGGCAATAATGATATCTCCTAACATACCAAAACTGGCGGTCACTCCACCGGTTGTAGGAGATGTAAGGATTGATACGTAGAATAACTTTTTATTTGATTGATAATTATATAAAGCTGAAGATATTTTAGCCATTTGCATCAAGCTCAAACTTCCTTCTTGCATGCGCGCTCCTCCGGAAGCACACACTATAATAAGAGGTAGAGATCTATTAGTAGCATATTCGATCAAACGGGTGATTTTCTCACCTACTACGGATCCCATACTGCCCCCCATAAACTGAAAATCCATAATCCCAATTGCTATGGAAATACCATTTAGTTGACCTATGCCTGTTTGAACAGCCTCGGTTAACCCTGTCTTTTTTTGATAAGAATCAATACGATCTTTATAAGGTTCCTCCTCCGAATGAAATTCAATGGGGTCCACGGAAACCATGTCCTCATCCATAGC